AAGTAAATGTACATTCCCCGCTTTTTTTGGATCGTATAGACAAAACTTCTTTTTTTTCCTCTTTTGATATAAACGAAATAAAGAATCTAATTTTTAGGAATTGGATGTACAGAAAACAAGAATCAGAATTCATAATTTCCTATTTTGAAAATGAAGATACAAAAGAAGAAAAGGATAAAGAGGAAAAAAACTATAAAAATGAACAGATAGAAATATCAGAAGCTTGGGATACCTTTATATTTACTCAAGTAATAAGAGGTTTGATGTTAGTAACCCAATCTTTTCTTAGAAAATACATTATATTGCCTTCATTAATAATAGCCAAAAATATTTTCCGTATGTTATTATTCCAAATTCCCGAGTGGGACGAGGATTTTAAGGAATGGAATAGAGAAATGCATATTAAATGTACCTATAATGGTGTTCAATTATCAGAAACAGAATTTCCCCAAGATTGGTTAATAAACGGTATTCAGATAAAGATTCTATATCCTTTCTGTCTAAAACCTTGGAGAAAATCTAAGGCACGATCTCATCATATAGATATAATGAGAAAAAAAGAGAAAAAAATAAATTTTTGTTTTTTAACAGTCTGGGGAAGGGAAGCGGAACTTCCCTTTGGTTTTCCCCGGAAACGACCTTTTTTTCTTGAACCTATTTATAAAGAACTCCAAAAAATAAAAAAAAAGACAAAAAAAAGATTTTTACAAGTTCTAAAATTTTTCAATAAAAAAATAAAATCCTTTTTAAAAGTTATAAAAGAAAAAACAAAAGGAGTCATAAAAATAGTTCGAGTTATCAACCTAATAATGAAAAAACTGGAGAAAGTAAATCCAAATTTCTTATTTGAATTGAGGATAAAAAAAGTATATAAACCAAATGAAAACAAAAAAGATTTCAAAAGAAATAATAAGATTCTTCGAGAATCGTTCGTTCTAAATCGAACAATGGATTGGTTAAATTATTCACTAATAGAAAGAAGAATTAAAGATCTTTCTGATAAAACAATCAAAATCAAGAATCAAATTGAACGAACCGCAAAAGACAAGAAAAAAGAAGAAATATTTATAATTTATGATAATAAAAGATCGGGATCACAGAAACATTTTTGGGAAACATTAAAAAAGAAGAATATCCGATTAATACGTAAATCACACTACTTTATTAAATCATTCATTGAAAAAATATATATAGATATTTTGCTATGTACCATTACCATTTCTAAGATAAATACACAACTTTTCTTTGAATCAACAAAAAATATCTTTAATAAACCCATTTACAACAATGAAATAAATAAAGAACAAGAAGGAATTGATGAAACAAATCAAAATACAATAAATTTTATTTTGACTATAAAAAAATTGTTTTCAAATACTGATAATACTAAGAATAGCAATCAAAATTCCAATACTTATTGGAACTTATCTTCCCTGTCCCAAGCATATGTTTTTTACAAAATATCACAAAATCAATTACTTAATAAGTCTCAATTGAGACCTGTACTTCAATATCAAGGGAGCTATCCTTTTTTTAAGGATAATTTAAAAAACTATTTTATGATCCACGGAATATTTAATTCTAAATCAAGACATATACATACATATGTAATGAACGAATGGAAAAATTGGTTAAAAGTTTTTTATCAATATGATTTCTCTCAAAAAAAAAGGTCTCGATTAGTACCTAAAGAATGCCAAAATAGAATAAATAAACATTGTATGATTAAAAATAAGGAATCAAACCCATTGGATTTATATAAAAAATATCAATTCATTTATTCCATGAAAAAAAATGACTATGCAGTAAATTCATTTATAAGTCAAAAAAACAAATGGAAAAAACATTACAGATATGATCTTTTATCTTCTAAATACATAAGCCTCCCTAATTTATACACTTCTGAATCAACATTAGAAAGAAACAGGGACCAAGAAATTCCATATCATTTCAATACATTGAAACCTGAATTATTTTATGTATTAGTAAGTATACCGAATAATGATTATTTAGAAAAAGGATATCTTATTGATAGAAATACAAATAGTTTGGATAGAAAATATTTTGATTGTAGAATTCTTCATCTTTATTTTAGAAAGAATATTGAGATCTGGACCAATGCACATATTGGCATCAAGATTCATAAAAATACTAAGACTGAAATTAAGAATTTAAAAAAAATGAAAAAAAAAGATCTTTTTTTTTCATTCCCGTACAATCAAAAAAGGTTCTATCATACGGCATCAAATCATGATACTATATCCAATCTAGGAACTTGGTTCTTCCCAGAATTTGTACTACTTTTTGATGTATATAAAATGAAACCTTGGATCATCCCAATCAAATCACTCCTTTTTCATTTTTCTATAAATGAAACAAGTAAAAACATTAACGTAAATACAAAGAAATCATATAAAAAAAAAAAAGATCTTGAATTAGGAAATTCCAAGGTTGAAGAAGATTACGCAAGATTCAAACTAAAAAAGGATATAAAACAATATAGGAGCAAGAATGAAACGGAACTGGATTTTTTTTTGAAAAAATATTTCCTTTTTCAACTAAGATGGGCTGATCCCTTGAATAATAAAATAATGAAAAATATCAGGGTATATTGTCTCCTACTTAGACTGATAAATCCAAAGGATATTGCTATATCTTCGATTCAAAGAAATGAAATAAATCTAGATGAAATGCTGATTCAAAAGGACCTAGTTCTTACAGAATTGATAAGAAAGGGAATATTTATTATTGAACCAATTTGTCTATCTATACGAAGGAACGGAAAATCTATTATATATCAAACTATGGATATTTCATTGGTTGATAATAAAAAACACCAAACAAATCCAAAATACACAAAAAAAAGATATATTGATAAAAAGGAGGTTGAAAAATCCATTGCACGACACAGCAACATATTTTTGAGTGGATACAAAAATCATTATGATTTACTTATTCCTGAAAATATTCTATCTCCCAGACGTCGTAGAGAATTTCGAATTCGAATTTGTTTCAATTTGCTAAATTTTAATGTTGTGGATAGAAATACAAGATTTTGCAATGAAAACAAAATAAGAAAATGTGGGAAATTTTTCAATGAGAACAAACATATTAATAAAGATAGAAAAGATTTCATTAAATTCAAATTGTTTCTTTGGCCCAATTATCGATTAGAAGATGTAGCTTGTATGAATCGCTATTGGTTTGATACCAATAATGGCAGTCGTTTTAGTATGTCAAGAATACATATGTATTCACAATTCAGAATGAATTCAATTCCAATGAAAAATGAAAAAAATTTATAGTGAATTAATGTATTTGGTAGATGAAAGTCGAAACATATACACTGTGTAATATTCTAATACATGATGCTAATTTTATAGTGTATCAATTTTCACTAGGAAGAGCGGAATCCTTTTAAGTAAAAAGAAATTGTTCTAATTGCTGAATACATATATGTTTTGTATATTTGGATCAAATATACAAAACATAAACCACATAAATAAAAAAAAAAGTAGTATATGAATAAAATACAATTTTGATGTATACTAGATAAAAATAACTAGCCTAAGAAATATTATTATTTTTCCCGATTGGTAAAATTCACATAAAAGAAAAATAGAAACTTTAATTTATGGCAGTTCCAAAAAAGCGTACTTCTATGTCAAAAAAGCATATTCGTAGAAATATTTGGAAAAAAAAAGGATCTTTAGAGGCAGTAAAAGCTTTTTCTTTAGCTAAATCTATTTACACCGGAAAGTCAAAAAGTTTTTTTGTGCGACAAAAAAAAGTCTTGGAAAAATCTTAATTGACATGTTTCAAAGAACTTCCAAATTTCCATTTTTTAATTGGAAGACAAATAATTAAATTTTACTAATGTATTGTATTTCACTTCTCCTTATTAGTTAGAACTAGGTAATATGAAAAATAAGAATCTTTCTGTCTACTTGATTCAAAGTACACAGTATTTTTTTTTATAGTCTTTCTATATTTCTATTATATTCTATTTATTGAAATTTATATTGTATGAATTGTGCTTTTCTATTTTGAAAAGCACAATTACGATAGACAAGGAAGAATTTGAATATTTCATTATACTTTCTACTAAGGTGTTGGGTCTCAAAATCATTAGAAAAATTATGAATTTTATACCCCGACTGAGAACGAAACTTTTGAGTTCTGATTGTTCGGGATAAACAAGAATTAGGTTTATAGTACGGAAAAATTGATTCTTAAAACTGAATCTACGAAGATGAAGATACTATTGATATTGAACATTTCCATATGAATGGAAATGCATCTTTCTTCATTGTTTCCTAAACCCTATTGAATATCGACAATTTAACATGAATTTTCTTATTATTATTTAAGGTAAGCCGCCATGGTGAAATTGGTAGACACGCTGCTCTTAGGAAGCAGTGCTAGAGCATCTCGGTTCGAGTCCGAGTGGCGGCATAAGACATAAATAAGAATTCTTATTAATTATTAATATTATAGAAATATTATAGAATATTATAGACACAATAGATCTAATAGAATATAAAATATAGAAAATATTCTATTTTATATTCTATTTAATCCCCTCCCCGATTTAAATTATTTAAAAGGGAATCTTCTTTATGATATTTGCGACTTTAGAACATATATTAACTCATATTTCTTTTTCGATCATCTCAATTGTGATTCTAATTCATTTGATGAACTTATTAGTCTACGAAATCGAAGGATTACGTAATTCGTCAGAAAAGGGGATGATAGCTACTTTTTTCTTTATAACAGGGTTTTTAGTTATTCGTTGTATTTCTTCGGGACATTTTCCTTTAAGTAATTTATACGAATCGTTAATCTTCCTTTCATGGAGTTTATCCATTATTCATATGATTCCGTATCTTGGAAATCATAAAAATGATTTAAGCGCAATAACTGCACCAAGTGTTATTTTTACCCAAGGTTTTGCCACGTCAGGTCTTTCAACTGAAATGCATAAACCCGTAATATTAGTACCTGCTCTACAATCTCAGTGGTTAATAATGCATGTAAGTATGATGCTCTTGAGCTATGCAGCTCTTTTATGCGGATCGTTATTATCAGTTGCTCTTATAGTGATTACATTTCAAAAAAGAATTGATTCTTTTTTGAAAAACAATAATTTTTTAAGTTTAAGTAAGTCTTTTTTCTTTGGTTATATGGAATATTTGAACGAAAAAGGAAGTGTATTAAAAAAGACTTATTTTCTCTCATTTCAAAATTTTTACAAATATCAATTAATTCAGCGTTTGGATTATTGGAGTTATCGTGTCATTAGTTTAGGATTTACCTTTTTAACCATAGGCATTCTTTCTGGAGCAGTATGGGCTAATGAAGCATGGGGTTCGTATTGGAATTGGGACCCTAAGGAAACTTGGGCATTTATTACTTGGACCATATTTGCAATTTATTTACATACTAGAAAAAATTCAAAATTGCAAGATAAAGGTACGAATTCGGCATTTGTAGCTTCTATAGGATTTCTCCTAATTTGGATATGCTATTTTGGGATCAATATATTAGGAATCGGGTTCCATAGTTATGGTTCATTACAATTACTATCTAATTGAATAAAATAAACTACATAAAGAATACATAAAAAAATCGTCTGATACACAATGAAATTTTGTGCAAGTTTTTGAGAACCTTTTAAATAGAGGAATTATTCAAATGGTTCTCAAAAACTAAAAACTTTAGATGTATCTCATTAAAATTTTAATTAACCCTTCCTTTTTTTCATTGTAACAACGAAGAATCGTTAAAATATGAAAGTCAAAGAATTCTAAGACTTTCTTTTCAATTAATGAAATTCATTTCATTTAATATGAAATCTAAAAAAAATTAGTATCTATAAAAATAATTAGATAATAGAAATTGTACCTTGTCAACCGATAACGGGAGAACGAAATCAGGATAAATACCAATTCCTATTACAGGTAGAAAGATACAGATCGAAACAAATAGTTCTCGTGGTCCAGAATCAAAAAAATTAGAATTTGGAATATTGAATAGCTTGTATCCATAGAAAATCTGACGTAACATAGATAATAAAAAAATAGGAGTTAATATCATTCCAATTGCCATTATAAAAGTAATCAAAATTTTTGGCATGAAAAGATATTTTGGGCTGGTAATTATTCCAAAAAAGACTAAGAATTCTGCGACAAAACCACTCATTCCTGGCAATGCAAGAGAAGCCATTGAGAAACTACTAAACATGGTAAAGATTTTTGGCATTGGGATAGATATCCCCCCCATTTCTTCGAGATAAACAAAACGTATTCTATCACAACTTGTTCCTGCTAAGAAAAAAAGTGCAGCACCAATCAATCCATGAGAAAGTATTTGTAAAATGGCTCCATTAAGTCCCATGCCAGTTATAGAACCAATTCCTATAATTATGAAACCCATGTGAGATACGGAAGAATAAGCAACACGTTTTTTTAAATTGCGTTGACCAAGAGAGGTTGAAGCTGCATAAATTATTTGTATTGTTCCTACTATCACCAACCAGGGAGATAATCTAGAATGAGCGTGAGCTAATAATTCCATATTGATCCGAATCAATCCATATGCTCCCATCTTTAATAAGATTCCAGCTAAAAGCATACATGTACTGTAATGTGCTTCTCCGTGGGTATCTGGTAACCACGTGTGTAGGGGTATCATCGGCGATTTGACAGCATAAGCAATAAGAAAACCAAAATATAGTATTATTTCTAATGCTGCAGGATACGATTGATTAGCTAATTTTTCTAAATCTAATGTTGGTTCATTGGAACCATATAAACCTATACCTAGAACTCCTATTAAAAGAAAAATGGAACCTCCGGCAGTGCACAAAATAAACTTTGTAGCCGAGTACAGGCGTTTTTTTCCTCCCCACATGGATAAAAGTAAATAAACAGGAATTAATTCTAATTCCCACATGATGAAAAAAAGTAAAAGGTCTCGAGAAGAAAATGATCCTATTTGGCCACTATACATTGCTAACATCAAGAAATAGAAAAATCGCGGATTTCGAGTAACTGGCCAAGCTGATAAAGTAGCTAAAGTAGTTATAAATCCTGTAAGTAAAATGGGTCCTATGGAAAGTCCATCGATTCCCAGTCTCCAGTGAAAATCAAAAAGATTGATCCATTGAAAATCCTCCTTCAATTGGGTTAATGGATCGTCCAATTTGAAATGATAACAAAATACATAGCTCATTAGAAGGAGCTCTAGTATACATATACATATAGTGTACCACCTATACACCTTATTTCCCCTATGAGGAAAAAAGAAAATTGAAGAACCCGCAAATATGGGCAAAACAAGAAGTATTGTTAACCAAGGAAAATAACTCGTGATAAAGACAAGATAAAATTAGACCAGAAAAGCCCGTGCTCGGGAGAAGAATAATATATTTTCTTTTCTCGAGTACGGGCTTTTGTCAGTAAAGAAGAATCAACTGATTCAAGTGGAGTTTTTTTTCAAATATCAATAGGAAAGACCCATGCTGCGAGTTGTTTCATGCCATAAATAAACACGGACACTCAAAAAATCCGTTGGACAAGCGGATTCACATCTTTTACAACCTACACAATCTTCGGTTCTTGGGGCAGAAGCAATTTGCTTAGCTTTACATCCGTCCCAAGGTATCATTTCCAATACATCCGTGGGGCAAGCTCGAACACATTGGGTACATCCTATACATGTATCATAAATCTTTACTGAATGTGACATTGGGTCTATAAATTCCAATTTTGAACACAAAAGATTTTCAATCTGGTAAAATAAGAAAATGAAATAAATTATATATTTTTATTGTAGACACCAGACGAATCAATGATTTATAAAAATCTTAAGAATTAATATATTTTTTAATCTGTTTATGATAAAGGGCCAAGATACTTTGATTTCCATTTCAATAACCATTAAATATGAGAATATGAGTTTACAAATTCAATTCATGTAAATTTTACTATATATATCTATATATATATATAGATATATATAGAAATCTAATTCAGAAATTCAGCATATGATAATATATTATATATCATATATCAGATGAATACATTTGTTATTAGGTTAGTGATAGAATAGGTTAGTAACTCTAAATCATAAATCTATATGAAAAAATATAATAAAATAAATAATAAAATAATATGAATAGAAGATAATATTCTATTTAGAATTCTATTTAGAATATTTTTATTTTCAAAGTCTTATATTTTTATTTATATGGTAAAATAGAATAATTATGACTAATTATTCAGCAAATTTGATTGATTTATACGAGTTGATTTTCTGTTACGATGGATCGACGAAACAATAGCTAGCCCAATAGCTGCTTCAGCAGCTGCAATGGCTATAACAAAGATTGCAAAAATTTCTCCTTTTAATTGTCGACTATCAAATATATCGGAAAATGTGACAAGATTTATATTCACCGAATTCAGTATAAGCTCAAGACACATAAGTGCTCTAACCATGCTTCGGCTTGTGATCAGTCCATAGATACCGATAGAAAATAAATAAACACTTAGACAAAGTATATGTTCTAACATCATTGATAAATTCCTCATCTATCTCAATTCATTTCAATATGAGAACAAAAATTAAACCGATTCGGTTGACTAGAATAGAAGAATTACAGAACAAAAGAATATATTCACAGTAGATTGATATTCAATCCATTTTCATTCTTGAAATTTCAAGAATGAAGTTCTTATTATACTAGATTATTGACGAGCCATAGTAATTGCACCTATCAAAGAAACTAAAAGAATTATAGAAATGAGTTCAAAAGGAAGATAAAAATCTGTGGATAAATGAATCCCAATTTGTTGAACGTTACTTATTAAGTCCTTTTCTATAATCTGGTTTGATCTTGTAGTACGAAAAATTCCGTACCATGACGTATTTGGGATAGTAGTCATTAATGAAAAAAAAAGACTTGTACAAACCAATGAAGTGATTCTATCTCCAATGGTCCACAAATAGGAATCATTGGAATATTCTGAACCGTTCATGAACATCACAGCAAATATGATTAATACATTTATGGCTCCCACATAAATAAGGAACTGCGCGGCAGCTACAAAATAGGAATTCAATGAAATATAGAATAAGGATATACAAACGAGAACCAATCCCAATGAAAAGGCAGAATCAATGGGATTGGTAAGTAATACTACTCCCAGACCCCCTAATATAATAACTGATCCCAGAAATACTACAAGAATATCATGTATTGGTCCAGGTAAATCCATTCTGAAATAAAAGATAAATAAATAAGTCAAAATATTTCATGACCTTACTAAGGATTCAGTAAAGGAACTATTTTTTTTTATGATACCTTTCTAATTGAATGAAAAAGAATGAAAAAAAAAATGGATATCATTAGATAGATAAAATAAAATTATTTGGCTAATCCTACTTTATTCTAATTTATTCTAAACCAAAGCTTAGTAATTGGTAATCGTTCTTGAACCAAGAAAGGGGTTTTTATTTTTTCATTTTATTTGTTGAATCCATAACTGTTTGAATTGTATAATCTCCAATTATTGAAACTGGTAGCCGACCTAAAGAAATTTGATTATAATTCAATTCGTGACGATCATAAGTGGAAAGCTCATATTCTTCAGTCATTGATAAACAGTTTGTTGGACAATACTCGACACAGTTACCGCAAAATATACAGACACCAAAATCAATACTATAATGAAGCAGTTGTTTTTTCTTAATATCTTTTTCCAGTTTCCAATCAACAATAGGAAGGTCTATTGGACATACGCGGACACATACTTCACAAGCAATACATTTATCAAATTCAAAGTGGATTCGACCACGAAAACGCTCTGATGTGATTGATTTTTCATAAGGATATTGAATAGTTACAGGTAAACGATTTGTATGGGATAAGGTAATTATGAAACTTTGTCCAATGTACCTTGCGGCTCGTATTGTTTGTTTGCCATAATTCATGAAACTAGTAACCATAGGTAACATATTTTAGATATCCATCAATAAGATTTATGTTTCTGTCTCTTGGGTGAGAGAAGTTATAAATATAGAATATTCATTATTGTTTTCTCTTCATTTCTTATTTTTATTTCTACTTTATAGTGAAACAAGTTGAAAAGAAGTTGTCAATAATAGATTACCTAGAGAAATAGGTAAAAGAAATTTCCATCCGAGATTTAATAATTGATCCATTCTCATCCTAGGTAAAGTCCATCTTGTTGTGATAGGAATGAACAGAAACAAATAAGCTTTAGCTAATGTAATAAAGATACTAATTGCTATTACAAAGACTCTAAACATTTTATTTATTCCAAAAAGTTCAGTAAGAGATATGTACGGAATATAAAAATTCCACCCACCTAAATAAAGAACTGTTACAAATAAGGAAGAAACTAATAGATTTAGGTAAGAAGCAAGATAAAAGAATCCGTATTTTATACCTGAATATTCGGTTTGATAACCTGCTACTAATTCCTCCTCTGCTTCTGGTAAATCAAAAGGTAATCTTTCACATTCTGCTAGAGAAGACATTATAAAAACTAGAAATCCTATGGGCTGACGCCACAGATTCCATCCCCCAAAACCATATTTGGACTGTGCCTCAATTATATCAACTGTACTTGAACTGTTAGATAATTATAGTCGATGATAACATCACTGCTCCCATCGCTATTCCAAAACCGTACATGAAACCTAAGCTTCATACGGCTCCTTTATGGCCACAAAGAAATGTAAGGTAAGGACTAGTTTAGTATTCTTGCTCTCCTTGGACCCTAGGTAAATACAATGTAAAGATAAACTGGATGTTGGAGAGTCCTCAATTCGACCAATAAAATTCTGTCTGCTAGAATAAGAAAAAGCACTTCCGAATGGATCTCATCCCTTATAATAATAATATTCTAATGAATAGAATCAAAAATTCTTTTTGTTCAGCAATAACTTAAGCCTTCAATAAAATACTGGTTATATTCATTTATATTCATAAATAGAAAGATTTAGACATTAGTTAATGAATCATGATAAGAATTTCCATATGCATATGTATCAAGAAAGAAAGATTTTCTTATTATTCCCGTTTTATTCTTTTTTATTTTTTTATTATATTATTTATTATATTATCATATTGCATCCTATTTGTCTTGTTCCTTTTCTTCTTTCTCAAAACTAAAAAAAAAAGGAAAGAAAATAAAGGATTAATTCGTTCTTAATAGTTATTTATTTAATCAGTGAATAGTAGCATACTCTAGATCGGAATCGTGGGGAAGTACTGCTTGATCATTTCTACCAACTCCAAGCCCTTATTATGATTCGTTTTATGCGAAGTTTTATGCAAAAATAACTTTTTTTGATATCTTACATTATTTCCATTACTTATCCTTTGCATACTTTAGTGTTCCTAACTGCCCACTTTTTTTTTGATTGATCCCCAGTATAGTAATAAATACAGTTGATCTTTTGCATCCGCTTCAAGATATGACGACTAAGAAAATAATCTCAATCTTGGGGTAAACAACTTAAACTTATGTTTACTTCAAATTTCTTCTTGTACCTAGGGAATGAGATTTTTATTGTTTTACTGCAAATAGAGGAGCAGTTTTGTTTCACTCATATAACTATCTGGTTTAACTCATTAAACTGAAATATTTAATTATTTTATAAAAAAGACGAATATATTTATTCAAGACATTCAATTTCTTTATCTTCACTTACTTTATAAAGTCTTTTGTCCAGAATAATCCTTTTAAGACCTATTTTAAAAAATAAATTAATTAAGCCCAAATTTTTGAAAAAAGTTTTGAAAGAAAAAAAATATTTTTTTTCTCTTCTTTTCTTTCATATTCATATTTACATATTGAATTAGATTTCTATTTTATTGTATTTAAATCCATTTCTTTTATCTTTTCTATAAAAGATAAAAGAAAAGTTCATATTACAACGAATCACACGTAGAGATATTGCTAACACACATAGAGTTAATGGTATTTCATAACTAATCGATTGAGCTGCAGCTCGTAGACCGCCCGAAAAAGAATATTTATTATTTGATCCATATCCTGACATAAGAAGACCAATGGGGACAATACTTGAAAAAGCAATCCATAAAAAAACACCTATACTGAGATCAGCTAAAACAAGGTGATATCCAAAAGGAATTACTAAATAACTTAGTAGAATGGATATAAAACCTATAGAAGGTCCAACCCTAAATAAATGAATATTACCTCTAGATGGAAGAAGATTCTCCTTGAAAAGTAGTTTGGTCCCATCCGCTAAAGCTTGAAGAATTCCTAACGGGCCAGCATATTCAGGTCCAATACGTTGTTGTATTGCTGCAGATATTTTTCTTTCTAACCACACAATGACTAATACCCCCATTGTGATTCCTAATACAAGGGTGAAAATGGGGACAAAAATCCATAAGAATCCGTATCCTTCTTTTAAGGATTCTAATATATAAAAAGAATTAATAGTTTGTACTTCTGTCGTATCAATTATCATTTCAACGATCAACTTCTCCCATAATGATATCTATACTACCTAGTATCGTCATGATATCAGCCAATTTCATTCTTTTAACTAGCTGGGGAAGAATTTGCAAATTGATGAAACCGGGTGGACGGATTTTCCATCTCCAGGGGAAAACACTACTATCTCCTATTAAATAAATTCCTAATTCTCCTTTTGGGGCTTCTACCCTTACATAAAGTTCTTGTTTTAACAATTCAAAATTGGGTGAAAGTTTTTTAGTAAGAAATCTATAGTTAAAATTATTCCATTCGGAATTCTTTGTCCTATGAAAACGCCGGTTTTCTAAATTCTCATAAGGTCCTCCAGGAATTCCTTCTAGAGCCTGTTGAATGATTTTTATGGATTCTTGCATTTCACCGATTCTTACTAAATAACGAGCTAATGTATCGCCCTCTTTTTGCCATTTGACTTCCCAATCAAATTTATTGTAACACTCATAGCGATCAACTTTACGAAGATCCCATTGGATCCCAGAAGCTCGTAACATTGGTCCTGATAAACCCCAATTTATTGTCTCCTCCCCACCAATAATGCCCACTCCTTCAACTCGTTCCAAAAAAATGGGATTTCGCGTAATAAGTTTTTGATACTCAACAACTTCTGTTAAAAAATAATCACAGAAATCAAAACATTTATCTATCCAGCCATAAGGTAAATCGGCGGATACTCCTCCGATGCGGAAATAATTATGCATCATTCGCATACCTGTGGCAGCTTCAAATAGATCATATATTAATTCCCTCTCTCTTAAAATATAGAAAAAGGGAGTCTGTGCACCAATATCGGCCATAAAAGGGCCAAGCCATAACAAATGGGAGGCTATACGGCTCAGCTCCAGCATTATAACTCTGATATAACTGGCCCTTTTAGGCACTTGAACACTTTCCAAGCGTTCTGGTGCATTTACTGTTATTGCTTCTGTGAACATAGTAGCTAAATAATCCCAACGTGTTACATAAGGCAAATATTGTATAATTGTTCGGTTCTCCGCTATTTTTTCCATCCCTCTGTGTAAATAGCCCAATATAGGTTCACAGTCAATAACATCTTCACCATCCAGAGTAACGATCAGACGAAGAACACCATGCATTGATGGGTGGTGAGGCCCCATATTGACTATTATAAATTTTTTTTTTGTAGCCGGTAAAGTCATCTTTTTTTCCTTAATTCATTATTTCATGAATTTATTAAAATAAAAAAAAAAATAATAACTGAACTAAGAAAAAAAGAATTAAAAAATCAAAAGGAACAAGGATAATAATAAGAAATTCAAAGAAGAAATTCAAATTTAATTAACGAGTTTTTGGTTCCCGAATATCTAACTGATCTATTAATTTCTTATAACGCATTTTATTTTTCTTTGACAAATAAGTCAATAATCGTTGACGTTTTCCCAGAATTATTCGTAGACCCCTTTGCGATAAAAAATCTCTTTTGTGCAATTGTAAATGTGAAGTAAGTCTCCGTATCTTATTGGTGAAATGGGATACTTGAAATTCAACAGACCCACTATTTTCTTCTTTTTCTTCTTGTGTAATAACTGAGATCAATGATTTTTTGACCATTCAAAAGGTAAGTGACTCCTTTTTATCGTTGTATGTGAAAGACATATATTGTTCAAAAGAAATTTCTTTTTTTTAGCTATTATCTATACTTAATTTATTCCATAAATTTCAAAAAAAAAACTCAATAATAATATCATAACATACAAATAGAAAAAAAAGAATAAAAGAAAACAAATAAGAAAATAAAAATAGAAAGAGATAAAGAAATCTGTAACTGAACTTTAATAGAAATTAAATAAATCTATCTTAAATATAATATTAAATATAGAAATATATCATATATCTTTAAATTACACAATTAGAATATAATGTAAAGGTAAAATCCAATTATTCAAAATCTCATATGATGTCATATTATTTCTTATTTAAAAAATACCTTTCTTTTATAGAGTTTTAAGTTAATTAATAACTTAAGTAATAAATTTAACTAATTATTTGATCATATTATTTAATATTTGACCAACTAATTGCAACTTTTATTTGAAATATTTCATAAAACAAAAAATCATAATTCCAATATTTGTATTTTTTTATTTTATCTCTTTCATATTTTTTTATTATGATTTTGTTCTTTTTAAAAGAGATAAAGATATAATAATTGGTGAATCGGAAATAATTATAAGAAAAAAGAATAATTTGTTTTCTTATGGAATATACATATAAATATGCATGGATAATACCCCTTTTTCCGCTCCCAGTTACTATGTCAATAGGATTTGGACTTTTACTTATTCCGACAGCAACAAAAGATCTTCGTCGTATGTGGGCTTTCCTAAGTGTTTTACTACTAAGTATATCTATGTGGTTTTCAGCCAATCTATCTATTCAGCAAATAAATGGAAGTTTGACCTATCAATATCTATGGTCTTGGACCATCAATAATGATTTTTTATTAGAGTTCGGACACTTGATTGATCCACTTACTTCTATTATGTCAATACTAATTACTACTGTTGGGATCCTGGTTTTTATTTATAGTGACAATTATATGTCTCACGACCAAGGATATTTGAGATTTTTTGCTTATATGAGTTTTTCCAATGCTTCAATGTTGGGATTAGTTACTAGTTCCAATTTGATACAAATTTATATTTTTTGGGAACTAGTGGGAATGTGTTCGTATTTATTGATAGGTTTTTGGTTCACACGACCCGTTGCAGCAAGTGCTTGTCAAAAAGCTTTTGTAACTAATCGTATAGGAGATTTTGGTTTATTATTAGGAACCTTAGGATTTTATTGGATAACTGGTAGTTTCGAATTTCGGGATTTGTTCCTAATAGTGAATACCTTGATCCATAATAATGGGGTTAATTCTTTATTTGTTACTTTATGTGCCCTTTTATTATTTGTCGGTGCAGTTGCTAAATCCGCACAATTCCCCCTTCACGTATGGTTACCTGATGCCATGGAAGGACCCACTCCTATTTCGGCTCTTATACACGCTGCTACTATGGTAGCAGCAGGAATTTTTCTTGTAGCTCGGCTTCTTCCTCTTTTCATAGTTATACCTTACATAATGAGTATCATTTGTTTAGTAGGTATAATAACAGTGCTTTTAGGAGCTACTTTAGCTATTGCCCAAAGAGACATTAAAAGAAGTTTAGCCTATTCTACAATGTCTCAATTGGGTTATATTATGTTAGCTCTAGGTATAGGTTCTTATCGAGTTGCTTTATTTCATTTGATCACCCATGCCTATTCTAAAGCTTTATTGTTTTTAGGATCCGGATCCATTATTCATTCAATGGAACCTATTGTTGGATATTCACCAGAGAAAAGTCAGAATATGGTTCTTATGGGAGGTTTAACAAAATATGTTCCAATTACAAAAACTACTTTTTTATTAGGTACACTTTCTCTTTGTGGTATTCCGCCTCTTGCTTGTTTTTGGTCCAAAGATGAAATTCTTCACGATAGTTGGTTGTACTCACCAATTTTCGCACTAATAGCTTGGTTCACAACAGGATTAACCGCATTTTATATGTTTAGGATGTACTTACTTACCTTTGATGGGTATTTGCGCATTCATTTTCAAGATTATAGTAATCTTAGTCATACAAAAAATAGTTCGTTTTATTCAATATCTATGTGGGGAAAAGGGACAGTCAATAGGAATTTCTTTTTTTCAAAAATGAATAAGAGTAAGGTTTGTTTTTTTTCAAAAGATACAAAAGATATATATAAAATTGACAATAATTTAATAAGTAAGATACGAGACTTTATTACTTACTTTAGAAATAGGTACACTTATATGTATCCTCACGAATCGAGCAATACTATGTTATTTCCTCTCCTTGTATTAGTACTATTCACTTTGTTCATTGGATCAATAGGAATCTCTTTTAATGGAGGAGTAAGAGATTTGGATCTATTATCAAAATGGTTAACTCCATCAGCAACCCTTTTTCATAAAAAATTGAATTCGTCTGAGGATTGGTATGTATTTTTGTCAAATGTTTTTTTTTCAGTAAGTATAGCTCTTTTCGGACTATCGATAGCATCTATTTTTTATGGATCTATTTATTCATCTTTCAAAAATTTGGGCTTAATTAATTTATTTTTTAAAATAGGTCTTAAAAGGATTATTCTGGACAAAATAAAAGGTGTGATATACAATTGGTCATATAATCGTGGTTATATAGATATTTTTTATACTGGTATTTTTACCATGAGTATAAGAGGGTTAGCTGAGCTAATTCAGTTTTTTGATAAATATATAATTGATGGAATTCTAAATGGAATTGGTGTTACAAGTTTCTTTATGGGCGAAGTAATAAAATATATAGGAGGTGGACGAATCTCGTCTTATTTATTCTTGTATTTTTCTTATGTTTCAATTTTTTTATTCATTCTTTTCTTTTTCTCTTCTTTCAGTCTTCCCAATTCCCAATTCTCTTGATGGGTCTCCAGATCAGAATCTTCGTAAACTGGGCTATCTTGATAGCGTGCCTCTTGAAAGTGAAATTCATCCTTTGTTTTTTCCTTTCCATTCACTCGGATCTCTTCCGTTTCATCTATTTTGTCCAGATCCTCCTTTTCTTCCGAACAAAGGGAAGGGTTTTCTTCGGTGGATCCCTCTTGTTCCTGTTGAATCTCCTTCATTTCGTAAGTTCTTTCTACATCGCTTTCTTCCTTTCTTTCTCCCCCTTCTTCCGTTTCTGAGGTTTCTTTCTCTTTCAATTTCTTAGTGAAAATAGGCGACGGCATTCTGCCTAAATAGTAAACACAGGTGATAAATAAGAGAATACTAAAGATTCGAGCCATAGAATTTCTCAATTCTAACACAAGATACTTATTAGATTGAATAGAATGATTTTGCCGTATCCAGAATAATACCAATCCAACCCATTTCATGAATAAAATGTGAC